AAATTTCTCTTTCTTTTAAAAGAAAAGTTGTATTTCTAACATTATTAAAAATTTCGAATTTTTTCGGTGATTTTAGCGATAGGCCTGAGTTAAAGGAAAATTATGTGGTACTAAAAAAAAATTAACTTTTTAAAAAATGGCATTTTTTTGCTCATTTTTGGCAATTTTTTTTAGAAATTTTGCTCGTATTTTGCTCTGATTTTTTAGAATTTTAGGTGGGTTTTTGCTAGTAAGGTATGAAATGGCCGAGAGGGGGTATGTGCCAAAATTCGTGTATATATAAATATTTAATGTAATGTTGAATTATTATTATTTATTAATTAATATAAAATATAAATATATCTAAAAGAATATTTAAATACCTTAAATTATAGAAGTATTAATTACCCTATAGGAATATTATTAATATATAGATATGTGGTATTTACTATAAAAATAAGTGCATATTAGAACATATTAAATATATAATCACTAAAAAAGATCAAAAACTTTTTTTAGAGAAAATTAATAAGAACTTATAGGAAATAGTAGTATTATATTGATTATATATATATTAAATTTTAATTATTTAATATAGCGATATTATGGGTTATTATTGTATATATAATAATAAGAACTTATATATATATAAATATTATTAATTTATTTATTTTAAAATTATATCTAATAATAAAAATAATTAACTATATAATTATAATATATTTATATATATATATGTAAATATAATTTTTATATAAAAATAAATAATAATACAAAAAAAAAAAAAAAACATAATCTAACCCAAGATTAGGTTACGACAGTCGCCTGTTTTGCCCACCCAGTAACAACTGTCTCATGGATAATATGAAAGAAATAAGACTATCAAAGTCCCCACCTTTATTTACTACATTATAAATTTCTTTCATAATTAAATATATAAATTTATTTAAAAAAATTATTGAAGGGCCGATTTTTGAAATTTTTCGTTTGTCTAAAAAAAAAAAAAATTTTCTCGAAAATTTTTATGTATTTTTTTTCTAGCCTTAATATGTTATAATTTGGGTTTTACTTTAAAGTAACTTTTTCAGTAAAAAAAAGGCTGATTTTAGGGGTCAAAAATTGAATCTGGGAAATCGCCGAGTCCCTTAAAAAAAAATTTTATTTTTTTGAAGGAAAAAAATAATTGGCTTAAAAACAGTACGATTGAAATTTTATTCGGCTAAAATAGCCAGACCTGTGTTCGGCGATTTTAGCGAAAAAACTAAAAATGCGTTTTTTTTGTACTCGGCCAAAATAGCTAAAATTTTTAGCTTAAATCGCCGAGAATGAAAAATTTTTTAAAAATAGAAAAAATTTTTTGATTCGTGAAAGCTTTGTAAATTTTATTCGGAGATTTTAGGAGCCCCTAAAATTTTGCTTACGTTGGGAATTCGGCTCTTTTAGTTAAAAAATCCGTGTCTTTTGGATTTTATTATTTTTTATTCGGGGATTTTACTAATTTATTTTTTTTTAGCTAAATTTTACCAGTCCGGAAGTGCTAAATTTGCTTATTTTTTTGGTAGGAATTTCAATTTACATTTTTACTCGGGAATTTTCATTTAAAATTTCCTAAATTTTTTGTGATTTTTGGAAAAAAATTTTAAAATTTTAGATTTTTAGATTTTTAAATTCTGGGGGGAATTCAAACCAATCAAAAAATTTTTTTGGAAATTTTTGAAATTTTTGAAAATTTTTGGAAATTTTTGAATTTTTTTTGAAAAAAATTTTTTAGGGGTGTATTGGAATTTTAAGGGTGTATTTGTAATATCTTATTTAGGGGTCAATATTTTGTGTTTAAAATGGGGTTTGTTGTGTCTATTGAGTAAAAAAAAGGTTACTTGAGGGGTGGGAGGTAGGTTCTTCTTAGATCGTTAAAGGGGTCTTTTTATCGTGTTGATTAGGGTTAGAAGGTTTACTTGGGGGTAAATTCTTCTTAGATCGTTAAAGGGATTTTTTTATTGTGTTGATTAGGGTTAGAAGGTTTATTTAGGGATAAATTCTTCTTAGATCGTTAAAGGGGTCTTTTTACTGTATTGATTAGGGTTAGAAGGTTTACTTAGGGGTAGATTCTTTTTAGATCATTAAGTAAGGCCTTAAGCACTTAAAGTTTAGGTGTTTGTTAGGTGGGTATTTTTATGTATTTAAGTATTTTATTAAGATTTTTATAGGGAAAGTAATTTATAGGGGTAGATTGCTTTTTTCTTAGTTTTTAGTTTATTGGGGATATTTAGTTATTGAATATTGGGATTAATTTAATTATAAAATTTCTAGTATTTTTATTTTGGCTTAAATTTTAAATCAAAAATTTAAAATTAATTTGGGGCATATTTTTCTTTAATTAGGTGTTCCATAGAGGTTAAAGGTTGGTATTTATTTTCTTTTCCCTCTTGAGTGGGAGGAAACCCATTAGTGCTGTTTTGTTTGGTGTTTATTTATTAAGGGTTAAATTTTTGTAAGATTTCTTTTAAATTAGATTTATTGTGGTGAGGGGCTCTTAGTATCATATTTGCTAAATTAGTGGGGTTTATTAACAAATTAGAAAAAGAGGATGTTATCTCCTTTAACTAAAAAAAAAGCTTTTCGGCTTTTATTTGCCGCTTATTTTTACCTTAAATGTAAATTTTTGTTTGAAATAGGATAATTTTTAGATAATTTTATTTAAGTTTAAAAGTCGCAGTAAATAGATTTATTTATTTAGTTAATTAAGAAATAGTAATAAATTTTAGTACAGACAAAATTTGTGCCAGCAGTAGCGGTTACACAGATTGTACAACGGCAAATTTTTGGATTGAGTAAATATTCAATATTTCGAGAATTTATAAAATAATTTATTAAGTGAAATTTTAAATTTTTATAATTTTTTTCTTTGTTTATGAGGCTAATAAATTTTCTTTAAGACTAGGATTAGATACCCTATTATAAAAAATTTAAGTTTAAATTCCAGATTAGTAGTAGTTATGTTCTTGAAAATTAAGAAAATTGGCGGTATTTTAGTCTATTCAGAGGAACCTGTCCTGTAATTGATAGTCCACGATTTAATCTACTTGTCTTTTTAATTTACATATCGCCGTAGGTTGAATATTTCTATAGAATTCAAAATGTTCAAGATTTTTAATAAAAGGAAATCAGGTCAAGGTGTAGTTTATAGATAAGAAGAGATGGGTTACAATAAAATTATTTAGACGGAAAAGTTTTTTTAAAAAATTTTAAAGGTGGATTTGAAAGTAATTTAAAATAATTTTTTTAGATGATTTTAGCTCTAAAATATGCACATATCGCCCGTCGCTTTCATTTAAAATGAAATAAGTCGTAACACAGTAGGGGTACTGGAAAGTGTTCCTAGAAAGTTCAAATTAAAGCTTTATTAAGCATTTTAGTTACATTAAAAAGATTATCATAATTTGGTATAATTTGAAGTGAATAGATTATTTAATAATAGAATATTTAATTAAATTTAAAAAAAGAAATTTTTTTTTTATTAGTTTATGTGAATAAATATATTTAATTATAGTGTATTAGTATTGTGAAAGAAGTTTTTTATCTTATTAAAAGAAAAATTTAATTTTTGTACCTTGTGTATCAGGGTTTATTAATTAAAAATTATAGTTTTAATTTTCTCGAATTTAAAAGAGCTATTATTATATATTTTTTATTGTAAAATAACTATTATTAATATAATAATAGAAATGAAACGTTATTCGTTTTTAAATATATCTAGTTTTTTAAGAAAAAAATTTAATTTTATTTTTATTTATTTATTAAATTTAATTTTTAATTTAATATTGATAAAATTTTATATTTAAGGGGATGAGCTTTTAAATAAATTTACTTAAATTATATGGATAATTTTTAATAAATAGGATTATAAGTTTTTATTTTTGGTAGTGTTTTATAACTAATTAAATTGTAAATAAGATTTTTATGTAATGTAGTGTTTTTTATTAAAATATAAGTTTAAATTATTTAGATTTAGGAATAATGATAAAATTAGTATAAATTTTTATCTTATTTTTATAAGATTTAGAGGTTAAGTAAAGTAACTCGGCAAATTTGTTTTTCACCTGTTTAATAAAAACATGGCCTTTTGATTTTAATTTAAGGTCTGACCTGCCCAATGAGTTTTTAAATGGCCGCGGTATTTTGACCGTGCAAAGGTAGCATAATCATTAGTTTTTTAATTGAAAGCTTGTATGAAAGGTTTGATGAGAAAACAGCTGTCTCTACTTAAATTTTTTAGAACTTTATTTTTAAGTTAAAAAGCTTAAATATTTATAGAAGACGAGAAGACCCTATAGAGTTTTATACTTGGGAAAATTAAAGTTTTTAGTATTTTAATATTTAATTTTTTATAGTATTTAATTGGGGTGATTGAAAAATTTAATAAACTTTTTTTATATGTGAACATTTATTTATGAATAATTGATCCTTTTTTAAAGATTAAAAGATTTAATTACCTTAGGGATAACAGCGTAATTTTTTTTTAGAGTTCAAATCGAAAGAAAAGATTGCGACCTCGATGTTGGATTAAAATTAATTTTTGGTGTAGGAGCTAAAAAATTAGGTCTGTTCGACCTTTAAAATTTTACATGATCTGAGTTTAAACCGGTGTGAGCCAGGTTGGTTTCTATCTCTATAGTGTTAAAATATTTTAGTACGAAAGGACCAAATATTTGATTGAGAATTTATTATTTGAATAAAATTGTTATTTTGGCAGATTAGTGCAATAGATTTAGAATCTTTGAATGTAAATTATTTTACAAATAATACTTGATAATTAAGGATTTAATTTTGATAATAATTTCTAGTTTAATTTTAATTATTTGTGTTTTAGTAGGAGTTGCTTTTTTTACTTTGATAGAGCGAAAGGTTTTAGGGTATGTTCATTTACGTAAAGGTCCAAATAAGGTCGGGTATATTGGTTTGTTGCAACCTTTTTCTGATGCAATTAAATTATTTTCTAAGGAGCAGACTTTTCCATATATAGCAAATTTAGGTTTGTATTATATTTCCCCTGTAATTAATTTATTTTTGGCTTTATTATTATGGATTTGTATACCATTTTTTACATTAAATTTAAGGTTTAATTTATCAACATTATTTTTTTTAAGTATTTCTAGTCTAAGAGTTTATACTATCATATTAGCTGGCTGGTCCTCTAATTCTAATTATGCTATATTAGGAAGTTTACGTTCAGTAGCTCAAACTATTTCTTATGAGGTTAGTTTGGTTTTAATTTTATTGTCTTTTTTATTTATAGTTCTTAGCTTTAATATCACAGATTTAACTAAGTTTCAAGAAAATATTTGATTTATTTTTCTTATATTACCTTTAAGAATAATATGAGTTGTCTCTAGTTTAGCAGAAACAAATCGGTCTCCTTTTGATTTTGCAGAAGGCGAATCTGAGTTAGTTTCAGGGTTTAATGTAGAGTATAGAAGAGGAGGGTTTGCTATAATTTTTCTGGCTGAATATGCAAGAATTTTATTTATAAGAATAATTTGTTGTATATTGTTTTTAGGTGGAAATATTTATGAATTTAGGTTTTTTTTAAAGTTGAGTTTTATTTCATTTTTATGGGTCTGGGTTCGTGGAACTTTGCCTCGGTATCGTTATGATAAGTTAATGTATTTGGCTTGAAAGAGCTATTTGCCTGTTTCTTTAAATTTTCTTTTATTTTATTTTAGTTTAGGGTTATTTTTTATAACCCTACTTATTTAGTTAATTTTTTTTAGTACAAGTCAATAGAAAATTAGGATCTCTTTTTTATACTTTCAAAGTATATACTTATACAAGTTCATTGACTATTCCTTGAAAATGATATAGTCTCAAATCTTAGCTGTTAGTGAATTAATAATGAAGTATATAAAGTATAATACTGTAAGAATTTGCCCTGTTAAAATATAAGGGTCTTCTACAGGGCGTGCACCGATTCAAGTTAATAAAAGGACGATTGAAAATAGGGTTCAAAAAAGAAATTTATTAATAGGATAGAATTGGGTTCTTCTATATTTTTTTTTATTAATAAATGGGCAAATATAAAGAATAGCAATTGATAGTACTAAAGCGATTACTCCTCCTAATTTATTAGGAATAGATCGAAGGATTGCATATGCAAATAAAAAATATCACTCAGGTTGAATATGAACAGGAGTTACTAGTGGATTAGCTGGGATAAAATTATCAGGATCCCCAAGTAAGTATGGGTTTTGTAAGGTTAAAATTGTAAGTATTATAGTTAAAATTAAAAATCCTACCAAATCTTTGAATGTAAAATAAGGGTGAAAGGGGGTTTTATCTAGATCTCTGCTTGTTCCTAAAGGATTGTTAGACCCTGTTTGATGCAGAAATATTAAGTGAATAATCACTAAAGCTGAAACAATAAAAGGTAAAATAAAATGAAATGCAAAAAATCGTGTTAGAGTGGCATTATCTACTGCAAATCCCCCCCAGATTCATTGAACAATATCGTGGCCTAAATAGGGGATAGCTGATACTAGGTTTGTAATTACTGTGGCACCCCAAAATGATATTTGCCCTCAGGGTAATACGTATCCTAAAAAGGCAGTTGCTATTACTAGGAAAAAAATTGTTACCCCAGATATTCATGTTTCAATGTAATTATAAGATCTATAATATAGTCCTCGTCCAATATGGATGTATAGACAGATAAAGAAAAAAGAAGCACCATTGGCATGTAATGTTCGAATTAGCCACCCATAATTTACATCTCGACAAATATGAGCTACTCTATTAAAAGCTAAATCTACATTTGGGCAGTAGTGTATTGCTAAAAAGATCCCGGTTAAAATTTGGATACCTAGGCAAAGCCCTAGTAAGCTTCCAAAATTTCACATAGACGAGATATTAGTGGGTGTAGGTAGATTTACTAATGAAGAGTTAAAAATTTGAATTAATGGATTTTTTTTTAGTTGTTTTATCATTTATTTTTGCCGTAATGTACCTAAGTTTTTTCCGGCGATTTTTACTGTTGCAATCAATGTGATTAACAGATAAATTATTAAAATAATTATTATTTGTATATTTGGTTGATTAAAAAATTTATTTAAAGTAATATTATAAAATTCTATTGATTGGTTTATTATTATTAAATTTATGTAGATAGATCTTGAGTAAAAATTATCTATTGTAATAATTAAAATTCTACATAATAATAAAGTTCTTATAATAAATAATAGTATTTTTTTAGGGATTTTGAATTTTTCATTTGATGCAATTCTAGTCATATAAATAAATATGACTAGCATGCCTCCTACTATAATTAAAAATAAGATGTACCTAAATCAAAAATTATAGTAGAATATCCCCGAGGATAATGAAATAATAATGGTTTGTATTAGAAGTACACATCCTAATGATAGAGGATGATTTAAAAATATAAAAATTATTGATATTATTCAATTTATAATAAATATATATATTAAAATTTCAGGAAATAGTTTAATTAAAATATTAATTTTGGAGATTAAAGTTAAAGGTATTTCTTTTTTCCTGAAGTTCTAAAAGACTGGATCTTATTTCTGGTTTACAAGACCAGTATTTTTATTAAATTATTAAAACTAAATGCTAATATATTTTTATTCTTATTCTTTGATTTGTTTGTTTTTTTCTAGGTTATTTGTTTATGTTTCTAAATATAAGCACTTATTGTTAATATTATTAAGTTTAGAGTCGGTAGTGATTGCCTTATATATATTAATATTTTTTTATTTTTCTCAATTTTATTTTGAATATTTCATATCTATATTTTTTTTATCCGTGAGTGTTTGTGAAAGAGCTTTAGGCCTATCTTTACTAATTTTAATAATTCGTACTCATGGGGGGGATATAATTATATTGTTTGATAATTTATGATAATAAATATCTTTGGTTTATTATTTTTGATCCCTTTAGTCTTTATTAGTAATTTTTGATTTATTTTATTAGTTATTTTTATTATAAGGTTTTTATTTATATTTAAGGTAAGATTTGGAAGAATAGTTTTTTCATTATCTTATGGTTTTGGTATTGATATATTGTCTTTTACTTTAATTATATTAAGATTTTGAATTTGTGCTTTAATAATTTTAGCAAGAGAAAATTTATTTAAAACTAATTATTATTGAGAGTTATTTATTTTGATAGTAGTTTTTCTTCTTATTAGTTTGTTTATTACTTTTAGTTCTTTGAATTTTTTTCTTTTTTATTTATTTTTTGAGATTAGTTTAGTCCCTACTTTATTTTTAATTATTGGGTGAGGAAATCAGCCTGAGCGGGTGTCTGCTGGGGTTTATTTATTATTTTATACTTTATTGGTTTCTTTACCTATAATAGTTAGATTGTTTTATTTATATAAATCTTTTTATACTTTAGATTTTTATTTTTTTCATTCTATTAATAATTTATTATTGTATTTTTGTACAAATATAGTTTTTTTTGTGAAGATTCCTATATTTTTTATTCATTTATGACTCCCCAAAGCTCATGTTGAAGCCCCCATTTCAGGGTCTATAATTTTAGCGGGCATTATATTAAAATTAGGGGGTTATGGCCTTTTACGTGTAATAAAGGTTTTCTTAGAGGTAGGGATAAAATTTAATATATTTATTATCGTCATTTCTTTAATTGGTGGGGTTATTATTTCATTGATTTGTGTGCGGCAAAGAGATATAAAACTTTTGATTGCTTATTCATCTGTCTCTCATATAGGGATAGCTTTAGCTGGTATTATGACTATAAATTTATGAGGATTTTGGGGTGCATTAGTTTTAATGCTAGCCCACGGGCTTTGTTCTTCGGGGTTATTTTGTTTAGCAAATCTATCTTATGAACGGACCCATAGTCGTAGAATTTATTTAAATAAGGGGTTTATAAATATTATACCTAATTTATCTCTTTGGTGGTTTCTTTTATGTTCATCTAATATGGCAGCACCCCCCTCATTAAATCTTTTAGGGGAAATTTTATTGATTAATTCTTTATTGTTTTATAGAAAATATACTATAATTTGTTTGTTTTTTCTAGTATTTTACAGAGCCGCTTACTCATTATTTTTGTATTCTTATACTCAGCATGGAAGTTTTTATTCGGGGATTTATTCTTTTTATCAGATTAATATTCGAGAATATCTTTTATTATTTTTACACTGAGTGCCTTTAAATTTATTAATTTTTAAGTCGGAGCTTTTGACTTTATGAATTTACTTAAATAGTTTAATTAAAATTTTAATTTGTGGGATTAAAGATATGATAAGATCATTTTAGGTAATTATATTAATATGTAACGTATTTTTTTTATTATTTTTATTTATTTCTTTAAGGTTGTATTTTTCATCATTATTTTTTATAATATTAGAGTTAGAGGTTTTTATTGAATTTAGCTTATTATATCTAAATTCTTTTTCGTTGGTTTATTTAGTTGTTTTAGATTGAGTTTCTTTAATATTTATAAGATTTGTATTATTTATTTCTTCTATGATTATTAAGTATAGAGATGAGTATATGCATGGTGATAAGAAATTAAATCGATTTATTATGCTAATAATCTTATTTGTCTGTTCTATAATATTTATAATTTTAAGGCCAAATTTAATTTCTATTCTGTTAGGTTGAGATGGGCTAGGTTTAGTGTCTTATGCATTAGTAATTTATTATCAGAATGTAAAATCTTTTAATGCAGGAATATTAACTGCTTTATCTAACCGAATTGGTGATGCTGCTTTATTGATAAGAATTGCTTTGATAAGAAATTTTGGGGGTTGAAATCTATTAAATTATATAGATTTTTATACTAGAAATCATATTATAATAATAATTTCATTTTTTATTATTTTAGCTGCAATTACTAAGAGTGCCCAAATTCCATTCTCATCTTGACTGCCTGCAGCAATAGCTGCTCCTACCCCGGTATCTTCATTGGTTCATTCTTCTACTTTAGTGACAGCTGGGGTTTATCTCTTAATTCGTTTTAGTCCCTCTTTTCCCTCAAGGTTTCTTGATATTCTTTTGTATTTATCTTTATTTACCATATTTATAGCAGGTTTAGGGGCTAATTTTGAATTTGATTTAAAAAAAATTATTGCTCTTTCTACATTAAGACAGCTAGGGATAATGATAACAATTTTATGCTTAGGGAATACTGATTTAGCTTTTTTTCATCTCTTGATTCATGCTCTTTTTAAGGCTCTTTTATTTATATGTGCAGGAGCAATTATTCATAATTTAGGTAATTGTCAAGATATTCGTTATATAGGCGGGATTATTTCTTTTTTACCTTTGACTTGTACTTGTATGAATATTAGAAATTTTGCTTTATGTGGGATTCCCTTTTTATCTGGGTTTTATTCTAAGGATTTAGTAGCAGAGGCTTTCTCTATGGAAATTATAGGGATTTTTACTTATTTGGTTTTTTTCATTTCAATTGGATTGACTGTCTCTTATACAATTCGTTTGTCTTATTATGTAATATTCGGAGATTTTAATTCAATTTCTATAATTTTATTAAGAGATAATAATAATAAGATTATATTAAAGGGTATGATTGGCTTAGTATTTTTAGTTATTTTTAAGGGCAGGCTATTGAGTTGATTATTTTTTTCTACCCCTTATTTGATTGTTTTGCCTTTTTATATAAAAATTATGACCCTTATTATAATTATTATAGGGGCTTTTTTAGGCTATGAATTTTCCCAAATAAAATATTTTTATTTATTAAAGGCTATATTTTTCTATCACTCATCAATGTTTTTTTCGGGTATATGGAATTTGCCTATTTTATCTACATTCGGGGTTAATTCTTACTTTTTAAATTTAGGTAAAATTTATACTAAAAATTTTGACCAGGGTTGAATGGAATATTATGGTAGAAAAAATCTTTTTTGAAGGATAAAGTCTTCTTCAATGATCTTGCAGTTATTGTCTCGTAACCATTTAAAGGTGTTTTTATTATTAATATTTATATTCATACTATTTTTAATCTTATTCATTTTATATCTAAATAGCTTATAAATAGAGCATAGTATTGAAGATACTAAGGAAATATGTATTATTTTTAGATATTTATAAGATAGAATCTAATTTTACAATGAAAATGTAAGGTTTTTATTAAACTATATAAATGGAGAATCATAAACGGAGTTGCACCGCTTTAGAATAAAGTTAGAAGCTTTTTCTTGGGGTTTTGTGATTCTTTAATTGGAGATTAACTCAATTTTATCATTAACAGTGATATACCTCTTTTTGGTTTCAATTAAAAATAAGGATTTATAAATCAAACTTTTAGGTCGAAACTAAATGCAATATTTTGCTTCTTATTTATAAGATAAATTGAATATTCAATTATTTTTAAATGCAACTTAAACGTTATACTTTTAACTATTATCCTATTTTACTCAATTTAATGCTCCTTGGTTTTGTTCGTGGAATAGGCCAATAATTAAAATAAAAATGAAGATATTTAAAGTGATAGAGAAATTTATGATATTAGATGTTTTTATAATTAAAATTGTTGGTAATAAAAGGGTTAATTCTACATCAAAAATTACGAAGATTAGTGCAATTAAGAAGAATTGTAAAGAGAATGGAAGTCGGGCTAAATTTTTAGGGTCAAAGCCACACTCGAAAGGCCTATTTTTTTCTCGGTCTCTAAATGTTTTTATTGAAATTATATTTAATAGAATGATTAGGATTAATAGGATTATAGAAATTATTATTCTTTGGTAAAAAATTATTTTTATTATTTATACTAGGTATCTAGATTTTTTGATTGGAAGTCAAATATAATTATTATATTATATAAATATGGTTGGGTTTAACTACCTCATCAATAAATAGAGATATATAAGAATAATCATACTACATCAACAAAGTGTCAATATCAAGCTGCTGCTTCAAATCCGAAGTGGTGGGTAGAAGAAAAGTGGTTTAGATATAGTCGAATTAAACAGATTATTAGGAAAGTGGATCCAATGATTACATGTAGGCCGTGAAGTCCAGTAGTTATAAAAAATGTTGCCCCGTAGATTCTATCGGCAATTGTAAAGGGGGCTTCTATGTATTCGTAGGCTTGAAGCAGGGTAAAGTAAAATCCTAAAAATACTGTTAAAGATAATCCTTGAATTGATTGGTTATAGTCGTTTTCTATAATAGCATGGTGGGCCCATGTAATTGTAAGTCCTGAAGATAGAAGAATTAAAGTATTTAATAGGGGAATTTCTAATGGATTAAATGTAGTGATTCCCTTGGGTGGTCAGTTTATTCCTAGTTCTACTCTTGGAGATAATCTTGCATGAAAAAATGCTCAAAAAAATGCAAAGAAAAAGAAAATTTCAGAGGTAATAAATAAAATTATTCCTCATTGAAGTCCCATAGTAACTTTTATTGTGTGAAGTCCTTGGAAGGTTCTTTCTCGTACTACGTCTCGTCATCATTGGTATATGATTAGGGTATTAGTAAAAAATCCTAAAAATAAAAGATTAGTTTCTTGGCAATGGAATCATTTGATTATTCCTATTAAAAAGGTAAATGTTCTAAATGATCCTAGTAATGGTCAGGGTCTTTGATCAACAAGATGGAAAGGGTGATTTTTCATTAATTTACTTCTCTAGAATATAAGGTTGATAGAATTGAGAATACATATGATTGAATAATTGCTACAGCTGATTCAAGCACTAAAAGAAGAATTTGAGCAATAATAAGAATATTTAATAGAGAAAGGGGTAGTGATGGCCCTGAATTTCCTATTAATGTGACGAGTAAATGGCCGGCAATTATATTAGCTGTTAAACGAACAGCTAATGTCCCTGGTCGGATAATATTTCTAATTGATTCAATAATTACTAGAAATGGAAGTAGAATTGCTGGAGCTCCTTGTGGGACAAGGTGGGCAAATATATGGGTTGTATTTTTCAATCATCCATAAAGTATAAACCTTAATCATAAGGGTAATCTTAAGGATAAGGTAAAGTTTATGTGTCTTGTAGAAGTAAAAATATATGGAAATAATCCTATAAAATTATTTAATATAATCAAAGTAAATAAGCTTGAGAATAGGATTGTTCTTCCTTTGAAGTTTCTTTTTTTAATTAGAATTTTGAATTCTTTGTGGAGAATATTAATTATTAAAATTCATAGTATATTTATTCGTGAAGGGATTAGTCAGTATATTGGTGGGATAATTAAGACTATCAAGAATGATCTTAACCAATTTAAAGATAAATAATTAAAGGTAGTGGGGTCGAAAGAAGAAAAAAGATTTGCTATCATTTTCAATTAATTGTTTTTTTTTCTACTGCTTTGATTTGTATTTTAGGGGTATATAGAAATATGTAGTAATTAATAATTACTGAAAGAATAAATAAAAGTGTGAATAGTATGTATATGGATAATCAATTTAATGGTGATATTTGAGGAATTAAAAATTATTATTTAATAATAATAATTTTAGCTTGACAAGCTAACGTTATAGTTTAACTAAATTTTTCATTAGAAGTAAGTGCTAATTTACTATAAGATGGTTTAAGAGACCAGTGCTTGCTTTCAGCCATCTAATGGTTAGTTTATTGTATTAATTCAGTTAAGGAAGAATTTAGGTGAAATTCTTTCAATTACAATAGGCATAAATCTATGGTTTGCTCCACAGATTTCTGAGCATTGTCCATAAAATAAGCCAGTTTGATTTAAGATGAAATTAGATTGGTTTAATCGTCCAGGTGTTCCATCAATTTTTACACCTAAAGATGGTACGGTTCAGGAGTGAATTACATCTGCAGATGTAACAATAATTCGAATTTGCGAGTTGAATGGTACTACTATTCGGTTATCTACATCTAAAAGACGAAAATTATATGATTTTATTTCGTTAACTGGGATTATATATGAGTCAAATTCTAGTTTTTTATAATCTGAATATTCATAAGATCAGTATCATTGGTGTCCAATAGCCTTTACAGTAATTATTGGGTTATAAATTTCATCTAAAATGTAAAGAATTCGAAGTGATGGAAGAGCAATAAAAATTAGGATAACAGCTGGCAGAATTGTTCAGATTATTTCAATTATTTGACCTTCTAAAAGGAATCGGTGGGTAAATTTATTTACTAGTATAGAAACTAGTATTTGCCCTACTAGGATTGTGATAATAATTAAAATTATTAGGGTATGGTCATGGAAGAAGGTTAGTTGTTCTATTAAGGGTGAAGATCTATCTTGTATTAAGAGGGTTTTTCATGTTGCAATTTCTAAAAAAAGTTTAAACTTTATATTTGGGGTTTAAATCCAGTGCACTAATCTGCCATATTAGAAATTTGTTACAGCAGGTAATTCATTATATGAATGTTCAGCTGGTGGAAAAAATTGTATCCACTCAATTGAGGTTGCTATATTTATTGCAGAGAGATTTATTCGTTTTACAGTAAATGCTTCTCAAAGAATAAAAATAAAATAGAAGATTCTAAATAATGAGATTAATCTTCCAATAGATGAAATAATATTTCATATTATATAAGCATCAGGGTAATCTGAGTAGCGTCGTGGTATTCCACTTAGTCCTAAAAAGTGTTGGGGAAAGAAGGTTAAATTTACTCCAATAAATATAACAGAGAACTGTGTTTTTAAAAATTTATTATTCAAGGTTAATCCTGTAAATAAAGGAAATCATTGAACGATACCTGCTAAAATAGCAAATACAGCCCCTATTGATAATACATAGTGAAAATGGGCTACCACATAGTATGTATCATGCAAAATAATATCAATAGATGAGTTAGCTAAAACAACTCCTGTTAATCCTCCTATTGTAAATAGGAAAATAAATCCTAGGGATCATAGAGAAGTTGGGGTAAAGTTAATTTGAGATCCGTGGTAAGTGGCTAATCATCTAAAAATTTTAATTCCTGTAGGTACAGCAATAATTATTGTTGCTGAAGTAAAATATGCCCGTGTATCTACATCTATTCCAATTGTAAATATATGGTGGGCCCATACTACAAATCCTAATAATCCAATTGCTGATATAGCATAAATTATGCCGAGTACTCCAAATGCCTCTTTTTTACCTCTTTCTTGTCCAATAATGTGAGAAATTATTCCAAATCCTGGTAGGATTAAAATATAGACTTCTGGGTGGCCAAAAAATCAAAATAGGTGTTGGTAAAGAATTGGATCCCCCCCTCCAGCAGGGTCAAAGAATGAAGTATTAATATTTCGATCTGTTAATAGTATGGTGATTGCCCCAGCTAGGACAGGTAGAGATAGTAGTAGTAAGATGGCGGTAATTTTTACTGCTCAAATAAATAAAGATATTCGGTCAAGATTTATTCCTCTTGGTCGTATATTAACTACTGTAGAGATAAAATTTATAGCCCCTAAAATTGAAGAGATTCCTGCTATATGTAAGCTAAAAATAGCTAGGTCTACTGATGCTCCTTCATGGGCAATATTGGCTGATAAAGGTGGGTATACAGTTCATCCTGTTCCTGCTCCTTTATCAATAATTCTTCTTATTAATAAAAAAGTAAGTGATGGTGGTAGTAGTCAAAATCTTATATTGTTTAGTCGTGGGAAGGCTATATCGGGTGCCCCAAGCATTAGTGGTACTAGTCAATTCCCAAATCCCCCAATTATGATGGGTATTACTATAAAAAAAATTATAATAAATGCATGGGCAGTAACAATAGTATTATAAATTTGGTCATCTCCAATTAGTCTTCCAGGGTTTCCTAATTCTGTTCGAATTAGCATTCTTAAAGAAGTTCCAACTATCCCGGATCATGCACCAAAAATAAAATATAAAGTTCCGATATCTTTATGATTAGTGGAGTATAATCATTTATTCGGTAAAATGGCTGAGTTTAGGCAATAAATTGTAAATTTATTCACGAAATTTTTAATTTCTTTTATCATGGTTAGTCATATAGTCTATTAAGATTTTAAATTGCAAATTTAAAGATAAATATTTGATATTTTGTGACTTAAGAATTAGAAAGTTTTTTCTAATTTTGACTTTGAAGGTCAATAGTTTTTTTAACTTAAATTCTTAGATAAATTTCGTTCTTACGATAACAATAATTAATCTTATTAAAGAGGAGAAATTAATAAAAAATTGGATAAATCTATTAATTTTAAATATTTTAGTTAAAGATTCTTCAGTATTTATAGTGAATGAGGAGAATGTGAGTCGTATATATATGTATAAAATAATTAAAGTGAAAATAATTAGTATTATTATAAGTGTATAAAATTTATTGAAAATTATTTGGTTTACAGTTAGCCATTTTGGGAAGAACCCTAGAAATGGGGGTAGCCCCCCTAAGGATAGGAAATTCAGTATAAAAAAAAACTTGAGTTTTTTATTAAAGTTAAAAAGCTTGCTTAATTGTCTGATGAAAAAAATATTAAATTTTTTAAAAATTAAAATAATATTTAGGTTGATAATACAATATGTAATAAAATAGTATATTCATGTAGTGGTAGAGACTAGTAGGGCTCTAATTATTCATCTTACATGGTTAATAGACGAGTAAGCTAAAATTTTTCGTAAACATGTTTGATTTAGTCCTTGTAGTCCTCTAATTATAGAAGAGAAGATAATAATTACGGATAAAAATATTGGTACTATAGTAGTATAGGTTAATAGAATTATAGGGGCAATTTTTTGCCAAGTTATTAAAATATAGGCTATTTTTCAGTCTATTCCTCTCATTACTTCTGGAAATCAGAAATGAAATGGGGCCGCTCCCAATTTAAGAAGAATAGCAGAAGAAATTAGGATAGATGAGATTGTAGATACTTCAATTCTGTTAGTTTTTGAATTAGTAAAAATAATAACAGAAAAAAGAAGTATAGCTGAGGCTATTGCTTGAATAATAAAGTATTTTATAGCGGCTTCGGCTGAGTTTCTATTATTATGAGATTTTATTAGGGGTATAAGAGAAAGGAGATTAATTTCTAGGCCGATTCAAGCAGTTAGTCATGATATAGAAGAAATTGAAATTAGTGTGCCCAGGATCATTGTGTTAAAAAATAAAATTTTATAAAAATTTTTTATTAAAAAGAAAAGGATTAAAACCTTTATAAATGGGGTATGAACCCATTAGCTTATTTAGCTTATCTTTTTACACTTTAGTATATTGTTGTATAAAAGTTTTTGATACTTTTGGGAATAGGGAAATCTATTAAGTGTATATTGTACTAAAAAAAGTTATCTATATGGATTAGGCACCAAGGGTGCCTAATTATTTATTTGTGTTTAGTTTGTTTGATTGATTAAACCATTCAAATCGACTCAATCAGCCTCACATTTGGGGAAATGCAGGCAATTGAGCCATTCAAATCGATTCAATCAGCCTCAAACCAATTGGAATACA